ATGATATAAAATTCCAATATGTAAGGTCTATGAGTCATCTCATATAAAGGGAATGTAATAAAGCATCAATACTGATTAATCCATAATTAGACAAATCCATGCATAGAACAAAAAATCAAGAGCCCCGAGCCAATAAAGACTGAGAAGGTTGACTCAAAATTTACTTAGGGGCTCCGTTGTAGAATTCAGACCTAACCATTAATTGAGAAGTGGTGGGAACGACAGAACCTGTGAATGCATAAGATTCTATTGAAAGCGAATCCTAATGATTCATTGGGTAGGATGGCGGAACGAACCAGAAACCTATTCGTTTATTCTGAGAGATCATGTGATAGACTAATCTTACAACTGAATGTTGAAAGAGTAAATATTCGCCCGCGAATTTTTTTTTTTCTAAATAAAATTTTAGTCGATTCAATAGAATAATAAAAGGCAAAAGAAAATAAAGATTATAACGTTATACCAAAACAACATTATCTATAAATAGAATAGATTTAGAATTATTAATCTATTAGATGAATAGATGAAATTTAAAATAATCCCACGATTCCGTATATTATTCACCGTGTATATTATTTTTTAATCGTTTAATTCGCGAGGAGCTGGATGAGAAGAAACTCTCATGTCCGGTTCTGTAGTAGAGATGGATGGAATTGATAACCAACCATCAACTATAACCCCAAAAGAACCAGATTCCGTAAACAACATAGAGGGAGGATGAAAGGAATATCTTATCGAGGTAATCGTATTTGCTTCGGTAGATATGCTCTTCAAGCGCTTGAACCCGCTTGGATTACATCTAGACAAATAGAAGCAGGGCGGCGCGCGATGACACGAAATGCCCGTCGCGGTGGAAAAATATGGGTACGCATATTTCCAGACAAACCAGTTACAGTAAGACCTACAGAAACACGTATGGGTTCGGGGAAAGGATCTCCCGAATATTGGGTAGCTGTCGTTAAACCCGGTAGAATACTTTATGAAATGAGTGGAGTAGCAGAAAATATAGCTCGAAGGGCTATTTCAATAGCGGCATCTAAAATGCCTATACGAACTCAATTCATTCTTTCGGGATAGGAATGTAGAAACAAAGGAAAAGGGGTTTTTTGGATGAGAAAAAAATGAAGGTTTCTTTTTTTGTTTTGAACAAATAATATTTCTTTTTTTTTTTATTTAGACCTTGGCATTGAAAAAGAAAAAACCGATAAAAAAAAATGATATGATTCAACCTCAAACCCATTTGAATGTAGCGGATAACAGCGGGGCCCGAGAATTGATGTGTATTCGAATCATAGGAGCTAGTAATAGACGATATGCTCATATTGGTGATGTTATTGTTGCTGTAATCAAGGAAGCAGTACCAAACACACCTCTAGAAAGATCAGAAGTGATTCGAGCGGTAATTGTACGTACTTGTAAAGAACTCAAACGCGACAACGGTATGATAATACGATATGATGACAATGCTGCAGTTGTTATTGATCAAGAAAAAAATCCAAAAGGAACCCGAATCTTTGGCGCGATCGCCCGGGAATTAAGACAGTTAAATTTTACTAAAATAGTTTCATTAGCACCTGAGGTATTATAAGGTAAGACCGTAATATAGTATTTGAATAAGACTGATTTATTAGTAGATTGTTTATCTATCATGTATATACCTTTTAAAATTAACTTTTAAAATTAATAAATATTTTATAATTCAGAAATAAAGAAAAAATAAAAAGAGCATGTTGATTATATCAAAATTCGGGGGCAACAAAAATCTTAGTTTATCATGAGTAAAGACACTATTGCTGACATAATGACCTCTATACGAAATGCTGACATGACTAAAAAAAGAACAGTTCGAATACCATCTACTAACATCACTGAAAATATTGTTAAAATCCTTTTACAAGAAGGTTTTATTGAAAACGTGAGAAAACATCAGGAAAGCAATAAATATTTTTTGGTTTTAACCCTACGACATAGAAGAAATAGGAAAGGACCATATAGAACTGCTTTAAATTTAAAACGGATCAGCCGGCCCGGTCTACGAATATATTCGAACTATCAACGAATTCCTAGAATTTTAGGTGGGATGGGAATTGTAATTCTTTCTACTTCTCGAGGTATAATGACAGACCGAAAGGCTCGAATAGAAGGAATAGGCGGCGAAATTTTGTGTTATATATGGTAATCTTTCTGATAGCCGAATTATACGCGGAACTTTCATATTTGTGAAAAAAGAGAAATGACAAGTTTATAGTATTACCCCTCTTACATTAGTTGATACGTCAAAGGGATTTTACCTAGAATGAAACGAAACAACAAAAATGGATTCATGAGGGTTTAATTACGGAACAACTTACCAATGGTATGTATCTTACGGGCTCGTTTAGATAATGAAAAGATAATTCTGGGTTTTTTAGTAAAGGATTGGGCGTAGTTTTATACGTAGACTACCAGGAAATATAATAAAAATTGAGTTAAGTCCTTATGATTCAACCAAAGGATATAT